ATGTGCATTATTTAAATAGTGTAAATAGATACACTTTGGGCTTTAAATTATACTACTAGGAGATCGGAATTTAATTAAGCTACGCTAGCATGTGCATTATTTAAATAGTGTAAATAGATACACTTTGGGCTTTAAATTATACTACTAGGGGTTTTCCTGTTTACGGGGGGTTTTCAGGAGTGTTAATGATCTCAGGAGTATAGGGGGGTAGGGGGGTTTTACGCGCAAAAGCCCCAGGGGCATCTTAGATATTCTCCGAGTAATATTAATCAATTATGCTCTTGACATCCTAATATGCAATTCTTTATAGAATATCATTTCACCATGGATACTATTTCCGCTGCAGGCAAGAAAAATGTTCAACCTTCTGTGGTCAAATCTGTATGCACTGTGGGATGTCAGTTGAAAGGAAACCTAAAAAAAAGAACCAGCCACCCACTGGAGAGAACGCCCGGCATGGTGGGTGTCCCGGGGATGTACTTCACCATTAACTTATGCAAGCGTCGATGAAAGTGTGTGGAGTAATATCAATCAGTGGACCTGAAATAACAGCCAAATGCCAGGAATAATTCACTGAGTGATACCCCCACGATTATTGTACCTCACCTTCATGAGCCGTTGGCATTAAGAAATCAACTGATGGTCGGTTCTTACTACATTAAGAATCTGAGGAACGGATAGGATATTGAGTCCTGGTATATCTTGACCTATGAGAAGTAAATGTTTGAGTCTTTAAGTTTCGTCCATCCTTGACTCAATAGAATTGTCATAAATATCTCATAGTGGGGTTCGTATAACCCTTATGTTAATGTATACCGATATATGAATGGTGTAACCCTAGTGATGGTTATTAAGGAATGTGTGTACATGACTACCTATGATATGGTTAATATAATATCATGGTGTTAATACATACTATGCATTGTCAAAGAGTAGTTTAATTAAGAATACTAGCTTTGGGAGTTAGTGGTAGGGGTTAAAATCCCTTCTCTTTGAGCAGTAGAGGGGACTTTAACCCCTGGCGTCCGGTTTACAAGACCGGCGCTCTGAAACTGAGCTACTAGTGCTAAAGCCATCCGAGAGCTTTGTTTTCTAATCAACCTGCTAGTGGGGTGATAACTAGAAATAGGAAGAAGTACAAGAGGGAGGCGACTTGACCGATGATAATGAATGGATGTTCAACAGGCATGCCCCCAATTCAAGTAAGAATGGCGACATTTGCAATAAGTGTTCAGAATAGGAATTGGGTTAAGGGCCGAAATGTTAGGCCTCGTTGTTTTGATGTGTGGAGGATGGGCACGACTATAAGTACTAGAATAGAGGCTAGTAGTGCTAGAACTCCTCCCAGTTTATTTGGAATTGAGCGGAGAATGGCGTATGCAAATAAGAAGTATCACTCAGGCTTAATGTGTGGGGGAGTCACAAGGGGATTAGCGGGGGTGAAGTTGTCGGGGTCTCCTAGAAGATTCGGTGAAAATAGTGCTAATGAGGTGAGTGCAATAAGGACGGCTGCAAACCCTAGGAGGTCTTTGTAGGAGAAGTAGGGGTGAAACGAAATTTTGTCCACGTCTGAGTTTAGGCCTAGGGGGTTGTTTGATCCTGTTTCGTGTAGGAAGAGTAAGTGGATCATAGTTGCGGCTGCGATAACAAAGGGGAATAGGAAGTGGAAGGCGAAAAAGCGAGTGAGGGTGGCATTATCTACTGAAAAGCCGCCTCAGATTCACTGAACTAGTGTGTTTCCAACATAAGGGACGGCGGAGAGGAGATTAGTAATGACGGTAGCCCCTCAAAATGATATTTGTCCTCAGGGGAGTACGTAGCCTACGAAGGCAGTTATTATTACTAGGAGAAGGAGAACAACTCCGACGTTTCATGTTTCTTTGTAGAGGTAGGAGCCATAGTAAAGTCCTCGGCCGATGTGCAGGTAGATGCAGATGAAGAAGAAAGATGCTCCATTAGCGTGCATGTTTCGGATAAGTCATCCGTAATTTACGTCTCGGCAGATGTGTGCAACAGATGAGAAAGCTGTGGCAATGTCTGAGGTATAGTGCATAGCAAGAAATAGTCCTGTGAGAATCTGAATGATTAAGCAAAGGCCTAGAAGCGAGCCGAAGTTTCATCAAACTGAGATGTTGGAGGGGGCTGGAAGGTCAACTAATGCGTTATTAGCAATTTTTAGTAGGGGGTGGGTTTTGCGGAGGCTTGCCATTAGGGTTCTTGTAGTTGAATAACAACGGTGGTTTTTCAAGCCATTAGTCCTGGTTAGAATCCTGGCAGGAATTATGACTTATATTATGTCTTTGTTTTTATTTGGTTTAGTACTAGGTTTAGTTGCAGTTGCTTCTAACCCTTCTCCTTATTTCGCTGCTTTAGGGTTGGTAGTGGTAGCGGGCTTAGGGTGTGGTGTGTTAGTGGGCCATGGAGGTTCTTTTTTATCTTTGGTTTTATTTTTAATTTATTTAGGAGGGATATTGGTTGTATTTGCGTATTCGGCAGCGCTTGCTGCTGAACCATATCCTGAGAGTTTAGGGAGCCGACCTGTTGCGGCATATATATTAATATATGCGGTAGGGGTGGCTTTAATTTCTGGTTTATTTTGGGGTGGGTGGTATGAGTCTTCTTGAGTATCCGTGGATGAGCTTGGTGAGTTTTCTGTGCTTCGAGGAGATACCGGAGGGGTTGCACTGATGTATTCGTTAGGAGGGGGAATGTTAGTTATTAGTGCGTGAGTGCTTCTCCTCACTTTGTTTGTCGTGTTAGAATTAACACGGGGTCTAAGTCGAGGTACGCTTCGGGCAGTTTAAAGTACAAATACAAGTGTTGCAAGGGCCAGGGTTAGGAGAAAGAAGGTGAGGTAGGTTTTGATTATTCCTTGTTGGGCATTACTTGCTGTTGTAATTAATGGAAGGTTAGAGGAGGCTACGGCTTTGGGGCCTGTTTTTTCTAACCAGGTTTGGTCAATTATTTGACTGGCGATTGTTTGGCCTAAGGTAAGGTTTAATTTGGGTGTGAGGCGGTGAATGACTGCTGGGAAGAAGCCTAGTATGTTGGAGAAGTGATGGGTGGCTAGTTGAGGGGTGGGTTTGTATTGTTTACTTGTTAGGGACGCTAGTTCTAAGGCTAGAAGTAGGCCGAGAATGGTGACGGCTAGGGCAGCCAGTTTTAGGAGAGGGGGTATAGATATTACGGGTGTTTTTAAGGGAATAATGTTTGAGGTAATTAAGAGGCCGGCAACGATACTTCCTCAGGCTAGTCGTTTGATTGGGTTAATTACCGCTGGATTGTTTTCGTTAATAGGGGATAGTGAGTTAAATCGGGGGTGGCCTATGGATACAAAGAAAACAACACGGAGACTGTAGATAGCTGTAAAGGAAGTGGCTAAAAGTGTTAAGGTAAGGGCTCAGGCGTTAAGGTGAGATGTGTTTAGTGCTTCAATGATGGCGTCTTTGGAGAAGAAGCCTGCTAGGAAGGGGGTGCCTGTGAGGGCTAAGCTACCAATAGTGAAGCAGGAGGACGTGAAGGGAGTAAGATGGTGCATTCCTCCTATTTTTCGAATGTCTTGTTCGTCGTTAAGGCTGTGGATAATTGAGCCGGAGCACAAGAATAGTATTGCCTTGAAGAAAGCGTGGGTGCAGATATGGAGAAAGGCAAGTTGAGGTTGATTGAGGCCAATAGTTACTATTATTAGGCCTAGTTGGCTTGATGTGGAGAAGGCAACGATTTTTTTAATGTCATTCTGGGTGAGGGCACAAGTGGCGGTGAATAGGGTGGTTAGGGCTCCTAGGCATAGGCAGGTGGTTAGAGCTGTCTGGTTGTTTTCTATTAAGGGACTCATTCGGACAAGGAGAAAGATGCCTGCAACGACCATAGTGCTAGAGTGTAGTAGGGCAGAGACCGGTGTAGGACCCTCCATGGCAGAGGGAAGTCACGGGTGTAGTCCAAATTGGGCTGATTTACCAGTGGCGGCAATAATTAGCCCAAGAAGAGGGAAGGTAAGGTCAAAGTTTTTGGCGGTTGCAAATATTTGTTGTATTTCTCACGAGTTAAGGTTTGTTGCTATTCATGCTATGGCAAAGATTAGTCCAATGTCTCCAACTCGGTTATACAGTACTGCTTGGAGGGCGGCGGTGTTTGCGTCTGCTCGTCCGTATCATCAGCCAATGAGGAGGAATGACATGATTCCTACACCTTCCCAGCCGATAAAGATTTGAAACATGTTGTTTGCTGTAACTAGAATAATTATAGCAATAAGGAAGACAAGAAGGTATTTAAAGAATCGGTTTATGAAGGGGTCTGCATGCATATATCATGATGCGAATTCAAGAATTGATCAAGTTACGTACAGGGCGATTGGGGTGAAGATAATTGAATAGTGGTCAAACTTGAAACTGATATTTACGTCGAAGGTTATTGTATTTATTCAGTTTCAGTTAGTGATAATCGTTTCTGCGCCTTCATTAAGGAACAGGAATAGGGGGAGGAGGCTAACGAAGAAAGCTAGTTTTACTGCTGTCTTAACTTGAGAAAGAGCTCAGTCGGCTTCTCGAGGGCGGGGACTTAGAGTTGTGAGTACGGGGTATGCTAAGAGTGTAAAAATAATGATCAAGCTCGACGTCATTATAAGTGAAGTGGGGTGCATAGCTGCTACTTGGATTTGCACCAAGAGTTTTTGGTTCCTAAGACCAACGGATGAGCTGTTATCCTTTAGGAGCGGTTCGAGTGAGCCCAGGGGTTCAACCAAGGTGGCGAAGATTAGCAGTCTTCGTTGCTAGCGAGCCTCTCTCGGTGGATAAGGGGGTTTTAACCTCTGTTTTTAGAATCACAATCTAACGTTTTTGTTAAACTATATCTACAAGCGGCCCACCCTCAAATTAACTCGGGTTTGAGGATTAATAGGATTAAGGGGAGGAGGTGTAGGGCTATTAATAGGTGTTCTCGAGAGTGGGAGGGGTCTAGAGCAATAATGTGTGCTGGAAGTGGGCCTCGTTGAGTTATGAGGAACATATAGAGGGAATAACCTGCGGTAATTAGAGTTCCGGCCCCCGTTAAAGCAAGGGTTCATCAGGATCAGTTAAATAGCGAGGTAATAATCATTAGTTCACCTATAAGGTTTGGTAGAGGGGGGAGGGCCAGGTTGGCAAGGCTGGCGATGAATCATCACGTTGTTATTAGGGGGAGGGCCATTTGTAGTCCTCGTGCTAGGACTATAGTCCGGCTGTGTGTGCGTTCATAGTTAGTATTTGCTAAGCAGAATAGGGCAGAGGATGTTAGGCCGTGTGCAATCATAAGGATGAGGGCTCCAGTAAAGCCTCAGGGTGTTTGGATGAGAATTCCTCCTACTACTAACCCCATATGGCTTACTGAGGAGTAGGCGATGAGGGATTTTAGGTCTGTTTGACGTAGGCAAATAGAGCCTGTCATAATTACTCCTCAGAGGGCAAAGATGATAAATGGGTAACTTAATTCTTTTGTAAGTGGCTCTAGTATGACTAGTATTCGCATCATTCCGTAACCTCCAAGTTTTAGGAGTACGGCAGCAAGAATTATGGAGCCTGCAACTGGGGCCTCAACGTGTGCTTTAGGGAGTCAAAGGTGAACTCCATAGAGTGGTATTTTTACTAGAAATGCCAATAAACAGCTTGCCCATCATAATTTATCTGCGTAAGTAACGAGGTGGGCGGGGTTGGAGTATTGGAGGGTTAGTAGGGAAAGGGTCCCCGTGCTATTTTGAAGGAGGAGCAGTGCAACAAGAAGGGGTAATGAGCCTGCTAGTGTATAGAATAAGAAGTAGGTGCCTGCGTTAAGTCGTTCTGTCTGGTTACCTCATCGGGTGATAAGGATTAGTGTTGGGATAAGAGTGGCTTCAAATATAACATAAAACATAATAATCTCTGTGGCGCCAAAAGCCATAATTAGGAAGATTTGTAGGGATGTTAGGAGTGTAATGTATATTCGTTGTCGGTTGATGGGTTCGAGGTTCGTGTGGTTCTGGCTGGCGAGGATTATTAGGGGTAATAGTCAGCAGGTGAGGACTAAAAGAGGGGTAGAGAGAGGGTCTGTTGCTATATAAGGATTAAGGGAGGACCACCCTGTTTCTGATAGATTTTTTAATCAGGTAAGGCTGGCCAGTGCAATTACTAGGCTATGTAAGAGGGTTGTGGGCCATAGTCATTTGGCGGGGGTCATTCAGGCTGTTGGGACGAGTATTAGGGTTGGAATAAGGATTTTTAACATTGTAGGAGGTTTAGGCTTTGTAGGCGGTCGGTTCCGTGGGTGCGGGCGGTGGCTACTAGTAAGGCAAGTCCTGCGCTTGCTTCACAAGCTGAGAATGCCAGTAGAAGCATAGGTGAAGCTGAAAAACTAGTAGTGTTTAGTTGTAGGGTCCATAGAGAGAGGGCAATAAATAGAGAAAGTATTATCCCTTCTAAACATAGGAGAGCCGAGAGAAGGTGGGTTCGATGGAATGCCAGGCCTGTTAATCCTAGTATAAAGGCTGATGAAAAAGTGAAGTGAACGGGGGTCATTAGGCGATTGTGGACTTTAACCACAAGTTTTTGAGCCGAAATCAAATGTTTTTCTTAGACTAATTGCCTACTCGGCTCATTCTAAGCCGCCTTGAAGTCATTCATAAATTAGGCCCAAAGTAAGAAGGACAAGGACGGCTGAGGCTCAGAGGAAGGTGATTAAGGGGGATGATAGCTGGTCTCCTCAGGGAAGTGGAAGAAGGAGGGCAATTTCTAGGTCAAAGAGGAGGAAAAGAATGGCAACAAGGAAGAACCGAAGGGAGAAGGGCAGTCGAGCTGAACCAAGTGGGTCAAAACCGCATTCATAGGGGGAGAGCTTCTCGTGGTCCGGGCTTATTTGAGGGAGTCAGAAGGAGACAATGGCTAGAATGACGGAGAGCACAATGGCGATGGTAATGATTGTTGTGACTAAATTCATTATCTTTCCTTGGATTTTAACCAAGACCTGGTGATTGGAAGTCACTAATACTAACTTTAGTACTAGAAAGATTATGAGCCTCATCAGTAGATGGAGATGTATAGGAATAGTCAAACAACGTCTACGAAATGTCAGTATCAGGCAGCTGCTTCGAATCCGAAGTGATGCTCGGATGTAAAATGGTATTGAACTTGACGGAGCAAGCAAATGGCTAGAAATGTGGAACCAATGATGACGTGTAGTCCATGGAATCCGGTTGCTACAAAGAATGTAGAGCCGTAGACTCCGTCTGCAATTGTGAAGGGGGCTTCATAGTATTCCATACCTTGAAGGAAGGTGAAGTAGAAGCCAAGGAGGATTGTTAGAAGCAGGGATTGGATTGCCTGTTTTCGTTCACCCTCTATAATGCTATGGTGGGCTCAGGTAACTGTTACTCCTGAGGCAAGTAAAACGGCGGTGTTGAGCAGGGGCACTTCGAATGGGTCCAGAGGAGTGATGCCCGTAGGAGGTCAGCAGCCTCCTAATTCAGGTGTAGGTGCTAGGCTTGCGTGGTAGAAGGCTCAGAAAAATCCTAGAAAGAAGAAAACTTCTGAGGTAATGAAAAGGATCATTCCATATCGAAGTCCTTTTTGAACGGGGGGAGTGTGGTGTCCTTGGAAGGTGCCTTCTCGTACGATGTCTCGCCATCATTGATATATTGTAAGGAGGAGGAGTGCTGTTCCAAGAGTCATTAGTGTTGTGGAATGGAAGTGGAATCAAATTGCGAGACCTGATGTTATTAATAGGGCGGCAACTGCGCCTGTTAGTGGTCAGGGGCTGGGGTCAACTATGTGGTATGCGTGTGCTTGGTGGGCCATTAGACGTTTTCTTGTAGGTAGAGGCTTAAGAGGAGAACAAAGACGTAGGCTTGAATCATTGCTACGGCAACTTCTAAGAGGGTTAGTAGGAACAGCAAGGCTGCTGTAAGAATGGCGACAGTAGGTATTAAAGGTAGCAGCACGAATGCGGCTGTAGCAATTAGTTGAATTAGGAGGTGGCCGGCGGTAAGGTTGGCTGTTAGCCGTACTCCTAGAGCTAGTGGACGAATAAATAGGCTAATTGTTTCGATAATAATTAGGACAGGGATTAGAAGGGTGGGGGTACCTTCTGGTAGGAGATGTCCTAAGGCAATTGTTGGTTGATTTCGCATTCCAATAATAACTGTTGCCAGTCAGAGGGGGACTGCAAGGCCCATATTGAGGGACAGTTGTGTAGTGGGAGTAAAGGTGTAGGGGAGGAGTCCCAGCATGTTGAGGGTAATGAGGAATAGTATAAGTGAGGTCAGGATAAGGGCCCATTTGTGACCTCCTGGGTTTAGTGGCAGGAGAAGTTGTTGAGTAAATCGGTTAATAAATCAATTTTGGAGGGTTATCATTCGGTTGTTTAATCATCGGGCGGAGGGAGTTGGGAAGAGAATTCAGGGGAGGCTGAGGGCGAGGGCTATTAGGGGGACTCCTAAATACGAGGGGCTCATAAATTGGTCGAAAAAGCTTAATGCCATGGTCAGGTTCAGGGCTCTGTTTTGGGTTTTTGTGTGCTTTGAGGGGTTGGCTCGTTTGGGAAGGTATGGGCTATAACTTTTGGAGGAAGGATTGTTAGGAAGACTAGTCAGGAAAAGACTAGAATAGCAAATCAAGGCGCGGGATTGAGTTGAGGCATGTCACTAAGGGTGGTCGGGAGTCACCAGTCTTTAGCTTAAAAGGCTAACGCTACGGCCCTGTTTAGCTTCTTAGCGAAGCGTCTTCAAGTATTAAGGATGATCAATTTTCAAAGTGTTCCAGGGGGACTGCTTCGACTACAATAGGTATGAAGCTATGATTAGCTCCGCAGATTTCAGAGCATTGTCCATAGAAGACTCCTGGTCGGGATGCGATAAAGGCTGTTTGGTTTAGACGGCCGGGAACTGCGTCTATTTTAACACCTAGGGCTGGAACTGCTCAGGAGTGAAGTACGTCTTCAGCAGAGACTAGGACTCGGATGGGGGATTCAACTGGAATTACTATTCGATGGTCAGCTTCTAGAAGGCGGAATTGGCCAGGGGTAAGATCTTGTGTGGGGATTATATATGAATCGAATCCAAGGTCCTCGTAGTCGGTGTATTCATAGCTTCAGTACCATTGGTGGCCCATGGCTTTGATTGTAAGGTGGGGGTCGTTGATCTCGTCCATAAGGTAGAGGATGCGAAGAGAGGGGAGGGCAATTAAAATAAGAATAACTGCTGGGAGAACGGTTCAGATAATTTCGATTTCCTGGGAGTCCAGGATATATTTATTGGTAAGTTTGGTGGAGACTATGGCCACAATAATGTAAAGTACTAGTGTACTAATTAGGAAAACGATCATTAAGGCGTGGTCATGGAAATGAAGAAGTTCTTCTATAACAGGTGAAGCTGCATCTTGAAATCCTAGTTGTGAGGGATGTGCCATTATTTATTCAAGACACGCGGGGGTTTAACCCACGATTCTGCCTTGACAAGGCAGTGTTATAGCATTTTACTAGTGTCTTATGAAGAAAGTGACAGAGTGGTTATGTGGTTGGCTTGAAACCAGCCCACGGGGGTTCAATTCCTCCCTTTCTCGATTAGTTTGATTGAACTTGAACGAATGCAGGCTCCTCAAATGTGTGGTAAGGGGGAGGGCAGCCGTGCAGTCATTCCACATTGGTCATGGTGAGCTCCACTGAAAGGACTTCACGTTTGGCAGCAAATGCTTCTCAGATAATAAATAAGAACATGATTACTGCCACGAGGGAAATTAGGGAGCCAATAGAGGAGACTGTATTTCATAGAGTATAGGCGTCTGGGTAGTCAGAGTATCGTCGAGGCATTCCAGCTAAGCCAAGGAAGTGTTGGGGGAAGAAGGTCAGGTTGACCCCTACAAACATAATTCCGAAGTGAATTTTTGTTCAAGTGCTATGAAGGGTATAGCCTGAAAATAGGGGGAATCAGTGTACAAAGGCAGCAACAATGGCAAATACAGCTCCTATTGATAGGACATAATGGAAGTGGGCTACTACGTAGTAGGTATCATGCAGGACAATGTCCAGAGAGGAGTTGGCTAGAACGATACCCGTTAAGCCCCCTACTGTAAAGAGGAAGATGAAGCCAAGGGCTCATAGAAGGGGTGTTTCTCATTTGATTGAGCCTCCATGAAGGGTTGCCAGTCAGCTAAAGACTTTTACGCCGGTGGGAATTGCAATAATCATAGTAGCAGATGTAAAATAGGCACGAGTGTCTACGTCCATCCCGACTGTAAACATGTGATGAGCTCATACAATAAAGCCTAGGAGGCCAATTGCTATCATAGCTCATACCATACCCATGTAGCCGAAAGGTTCTTTTTTACCAGAGTAATAAGCAACAATGTGTGAGATTATACCAAATCCTGGGAGAATCAGAATATAGACTTCTGGGTGGCCGAAGAATCAGAAGAGGTGTTGATAAAGAATTGGGTCTCCTCCTCCTGCTGGGTCGAAGAACGTGGTATTTAGGTTTCGGTCTGTGAGGAGCATTGTGATTCCAGCAGCAAGTACTGGGAGAGAAAGGAGAAGCAGAACAGCAGTAATTAGTACGGCCCATACGAATAGGGGGGTCTGGTATTGGGAAATAGCTGGTGGTTTCATGTTAATAATAGTTGTGATGAAATTAATGGCTCCAAGGATTGAGGAAATCCCTGCCAGATGTAGGGAGAAAATGGTTAAATCAACAGATGCCCCCGCGTGTGCTAAGTTTCCAGCTAGTGGAGGATAAACTGTTCATCCAGTACCGGCACCCGCTTCTACCCCGGAAGAAGCAAGAAGGAGAAGGAAAGAGGGAGGGAGGAGTCAAAAACTCATGTTGTTCATTCGAGGGAATGCCATATCTGGGGCTCCGATCATTAGTGGAATTAGTCAATTTCCAAATCCCCCAATCATAATTGGTATTACTATAAAGAAAATTATTACAAATGCATGTGCCGTAACAATTACATTATAAATCTGGTCGTCTCCAAGGAGAGCGCCTGGTTGGCTAAGCTCTGCTCGAATAAGCAGGCTTAAGGCTGTGCCTACTATTCCGGCTCAAGCACCAAATACTAGATAGAGGGTGCCGATGTCTTTGTGATTAGTCGAGAAAAATCAACGTGTGATTGCCACAGGTAAGATGGCTGAGTTTTTAAGCGGTGGATTGTAGCCCCATAAACAGAGGTTTGAGTCCTCTTCTTACCAAGCCCTGAGGTGTTTTACATATCAGATTGCAAATCTGAAGAAGTAGGCTAGTCGCCTACCGGGGCTTTCCCCCGCCTTTAGTCTTTTATATTAGGCGGGGGAAAGGTAGATGGATGCTCGCTGGTTTGAGCGCTTAGCTGTTAACTAAGAGTTTGTAGGATCGAGGCCTACCTATCTAGTAAGGCTTTAGCTTAATTAAAGTGTCTGTTTTGCATGCAGGAGATGTGGGGTAATGTCCCGCAAGTCTTACAGGGACTGGGAGATTTTCACTCCCGCTGAGGGCTTTGAAGGCCCTTGGTCTAGATGTTAGCCTAAGTCTCTTAGAGGGTTAGTAGTGCAACTGCGGCTGGGGTAAGGGGCAGAAGGGAGATTGTGGCCATGGTAGAAACAGCAACGGGCAGTGTAAGTTGTGACGAGGGGAGTCGTCAGGGGGTGGTGCCGGTCAGATTATTGGGGGACATGGTTAGGGTTATTGCGTATGAGAGTCGTAGATAGAAGTAGAGGCTTAGGAGGGCGGTGAGTGCGGCTAATGTGGCTGTCGGAGCGAGGTCTTGCTTGGCCAATTCTTGCAGAATCAATCATTTTGGTATGAAGCCAGTTAGTGGGGGAAGGCCGCCTAGGGATAGAAGAACGAGGGGCGTAAGGGAGGTGAGTACAGGAGCTTTCGTTCAGGAGGTGGCGAGTGCGTTAATATTGGTTGATTTGTTTAGTTTGAATACAAGGAATGTTGAGAATGTTATGACAAAGTAGGTGAGGAGGGTTAGGAAGGTCAGGGAGGGGGAAAATTGAAGGACTAAGACCATTCAACCGAGATGGGCGATTGAGGAGTAGGCAAGAATTTTTCGTAATTGTGTCTGGTTTAGTCCTCCTCATCCTCCGACAAGGGTTGATGCAAGTCCTAATACAATTAGGATGGTTGAATTAGTTGGTTGAATCTGCAGGAGAAGGGCGAAGGGGGCAAGTTTTTGTCAAGTGGACAAGATAAGTCCTGTTGTAAGATCTAGGCCTTGAAGGACTTCGGGCAGTCATGAGTGTAAGGGGGCAAGGCCAATTTTTAGGGCAAGGGCGATAGTGATTATGGTAATGGGAAGGGGATGGGACATTTGTTGAATATCTCATTGTCCTGTGAGTCAAGCGTTAGTGGTGCTCGCAAAGAGTAACATAGCGGCTGCTGTTGCTTGGGTGAGGAAATATTTTGTGGTGGCTTCTACTGCCCGTGGATGGTGGTGTTGGGCTATAAGGGGAATAATAGCGAGGGTATTTATTTCAAGTCCCATTCATGCTAGCAGTCAGTGGGAGCTTGCGAATGTAATTGTGGTTCCTAGGCCTAGTCCAAATAGCAGGGTGGCTAAGATGTACGGGTTCATTAGTAAAGGAAGGAGTTTAACCAACATGTTTGGGGTATGGGCCCAAAAGCTTAATTAGCTGACTTTACTAGGAAGTGGTGTAGTGGAAGCACTGAGAGTTTTGATCTCTCCAGGTAGGGTTCGAACCCCTTCTTTCTAAGGAGTTGGGGGGACTTTAACCCCCATAATTCACTCTATCAAAGTGGCCCTTTACTTCAGGCACAACTCCTGGGGTTATAGTTGAGGGGGCAATCCTGCAAATGCGATAGGGAGTGCGAGGTGTCAGATGACTAAGGCTAGTGTGAGGGGAAGGAAATTTTTTCAGATGAGGTGCATGAGTTGATCGTATCGGAACCGGGGGTAGGAGGCTCGGACTCATAGGAACACAATTGAAAGCAGAGCTGCTTTAGTCATCAGGTTAACTGCGGTTAGTTCTGGAATTGTTGGAATGTGTGAGGCCCCTAGGAATAAAGTGGCGGAAAGTGTGTTTATGAGAAGGATATTAGCATATTCTGCTAAGAAAAATAGGGCAAATGGCCCTCCTGCATATTCTACATTGAAGCCTGATACTAGCTCTGATTCTCCCTCGGTGAGGTCAAAGGGGGCACGGTTGGTTTCTGCTAAAGTTGAAATGTATCATATTGCGGCTAAAGGTCAGGCTGGTAGAATTAATCAGACGCTCTCTTGGGCAACATTAAAGGTTTGTAGTGTAAACCCACCAGTGAAGATAATGGCGTTTAGAAGGATTAGTCCTAGGCTAACTTCATATGAAATGGTTTGGGCTACGGCACGTAGGGCACCGATGAGGGCATATTTTGAATTGGATGCTCAGCCTGATCCTAAAATAGAGTAGACTGCTAGACTTGATAGGGCTAAAATAAATAGAATGCCTAGGTTTAGGTCAATAACCGGATATGGTAGGGGCATGGGAGCTCATAGGGTGAGGGCGAGTGTGAGGGCTAATATAGGGGTTAGAAGAAACAGAATAGGTGAGGAAGTTGAGGGTCGAACAGGTTCTTTGATGAATAGTTTGACTCCGTCGGCAATGGGTTGTAATAGGCCGTAAGGTCCTACAATGTTCGGCCCTTTCCGTAGTTGTATATAGCCAAGCACTTTTCGTTCAATTAAGGTTAGGAAAGCAACAGCTAGGAGGACGGGCACAATAAAGGTTAGGGGGTTAATAATGTGGGTGATGAGTGTTGAAATCATAGTTAAGGAGAGGACTTGAACCTCTGTGGAAAGGGCTTAGGTCTTTTGCATTAGCCGGGCTCTGCCACCTTAACATGCCATTTTCTCAGGCAGTGGGGCATGCCCTTTTGCCTATTTTAGTTGTCTTCATTAGGTGGGGGTGAGGCGTACCTTAAGCATGGGCCTCTTCTTTTCGGTCCTTTCGTACTAGAAAAGATCATATCATAGATAGAAACTGACCTGGATTACTCCGGTCTGAACTCAGATCACGTAGGACTTTAATCGTTGAACAAACGAACCCTTAATAGCGGCTGCACCATTAGGATGTCCTGATCCAACATCGAGGTCGTAAACCCCCTTGTCGATATGGGCTCTAAAAGGGGATTGCGCTGTTATCCCTAGGGTAACTCGGTCCGTTGATCGGCGTTGCCGGATCTTATTGGTCAGAAATTCTGTTCATTAGAGCGGAAGCTCTCAGTTGTAGGAGAGGGTGTTCCCATTCCACGTGGGGGTTTTGTGTTTCCCCGCGGTCGCCCCAACCAAAGACATTAGGGCAGGTTTCATCTGGTTTGGTCCTTTATCTAGGGGTGTTTAACATGATCTGCTTTGGTGTCTAAAGCTCCATAGGGTCTTCTCGTCTTATGTGCGTATCCCCGCTTCTGCACGGGGAGATCAATTTCATTGACTTGAAAGAGGAGACAGCTAAGCCCTCGTTATGCCATTCATACAGGTCTCCATTTAAAAGACAAGTGATTGCGCTACCTTCGCACGGTCAAAATACCGCGGCCGTTAAACTTATAGTCACAGGGCAGGCGGGACCTCTTATTCATTAGTTTTGCAAGAGGCGATGTTTTTGGTAAACAGGCGAGGCTTCATGTGTTTGCCGAGTTCCTTCTCTTTCTTTTAGTCTTTCCTTACGGGCACACCAGTGTGGGGTTAACGGTTTTTCATTGGATGTTTTTCTGGTTGTTTGGTCTGTTGTTCAGTACCCTCTTTGTTTGGGGCCGTTAAGGTTCGGTGGGGGGTCCGTTCCGATTTACACGTGTGCAAGGAGAGAGATGACACTCTCTTATTACTCATATTAGCATGGTCACTCCTATGTTGGCATAGGATGGCCTGGTATGACTAGGGGGCTAAGATTAAATTATCAGGATGGGGAGGGGTAAGGGTATGTCTGAGCTTTAACGCTTTCTATAGGGATGGCTGCTTTTAGGCCCACCAAAACATTTTACCTTTCAATTTATTATGATCTTTACCCTCCTGGGAAAGTTGTGTCTTGTATCAAAGGGGCTGTACCCCCTTTGATTAACTCTCTCGGTTTCTTTAGGTGTCAAAAGGGGGTTAAGACGGAGGGTGAAGAAAGAAGCCGGGAGGCTGAACTTCTATCCAATTCTCAGGCAACCAGCTATAACTAGGTTCGGTAGGTCTGTCACCTCTACTCAAAGTTCTTCCCACTCTTTTGCCACAGAGACGGGTTTGCCCTATTAATAGGCTGCCTTGGAGTAGCTCACTTAGTTTCGGGGAGCCAAACTAAAGTGCTCTTTGCTTGGAATTTTCTGGCTAAATCATGATGCAAAAGGTACGAGCTAAAATCTCTGCTTTTTTAGGCTTTACTGGATTGTTTCATTTCTCTTTCAGCATTCCCTTGCGGTACTTTCTCTGTTGCTCCATGGTCCCTTTTCTATCGCCTATACTTAGGGGGAAAAATGGTTTGTTTAGTTTTGTTGTTAGTGTGTTTGGGGGTATTAATGGGGATTTGTTGTTTTTGTTGGGGAGGGCTAGCTGTTGGGCGTCAGGGTAATCCGATTTGCACGGATGACTTCTCAGTGTAAGGGAGATGCTTTTCTGTCTTAGCTATACTCTGATTTTTCCAAGCGCACCTTCCGGTACACTTACCATGTTACGACTTGCCTCCCCTTTGCAATTATAGGGTTTTAGTTATTTGAGTTTGTAAGCTCGGGGAGAGTGACGGGCGGTGTGTGCGCGCTTCAGGGCCGATTTCAGCGGAACACTCTATTTCCTGCTTACTGCTAAATCCTCCTTCGGATACACATTTCAGTGCATCGTCCGTATTCCCTGTATTAGGGAATGTAGCCCATTTCTTCCCCCTCCATACGCTACACCTCGACCTGACGTTTTGGGCTGTGCCAATTCTGCTTACTATAAGGCCTTCACAGGGTAAGCTGACGACGGTGGTATATAGGCGGGAAAAACAAGGAAGGGTGAGGTTGAACGGGGGTTATCGGTTCTAGAACAGGCTCCTCTAGGTGGATCTAAAGCACCGCCAAGTCCTTTGGGTTTCAAGCTGATGCTCGTAGTACCCAGGCGGACAGCAGGTGTAGTTTACTGTCGATGTTTAGGGCTAGGCATAGTGGGGTATCTAATCCCAGTTTGTGTCATAGCTTTCGTGGGTTCAGATGGTGTAAAGCCACTTTCGTGATTGAACTTCTTGCCTTCGGGTGCGTATAACAGCTCTGAAGGTATTCGACTTTAGTATCTAATTTATCTTAACCACTCTTTACGCCGGTATCTAACAACTTGGGTCTCTCGTATAACCGCGGTGGCTGGCACGAGTTTTACCGACCCTCTTAGCTTTGACTAAGTCAAGTTTTCACTTATGGCTTAATGTCTATCACTGCTGAGTTCCCTTGAGGGTGTGGCTAAGCAAGGTGTCATGGGCTTAATATTTAATGTGCCTGATACCGGCTCCTTGTTCCCAGGCAGGGAACTGTAGGGCATTCTCACAGGGGTGCGGATACTTGCATGTGTAAGTTTAGCTAAAGTTGATGGTAAAGTCAGGACCAAACCTTTGTGCCTGCGGAGCTTTCTAGGGCTCATCTTAACATCTTCAGTGTCATGCTTTAATTAAGCTACGCTAGC